TGAAATGCCTTTTAGGTATTAATTTTGAATAAGACTTTCTTTCTCTAGGAAGGAACAGAATATTATTCCTATGAAATATCTAGAAACAAGAAGATTAAATCAGAGATATCGACGGATTTGCCAATAAATATGAAATAAAAAAATCTACTGTTTCAATTTCATCTCTATCGAATTTGAATATCAGAATAGTGGATATAGTCATGATTCGATGGGTTAGGTCCACTTACTTTTTCTTTTGTATTTGTAGATTTCTAATCTATTGAATAATGGAAAATAAGAATATATATTTGGCGATTCAAGAGACGACTTATCATTATTCATTGTATTAGAATATAAAAATGTTCAACTTTCTTTTCTAAATTACTCTCTAACTTAATTAGAATTATATTCAAAAAATTAGAAATTATACACTTTCGAATTAAATTCTTAGTATTAGTTAGTATTAGAAAGTAAAGAAAGTAAAAGCCCCTTATCGGATTTGAACCGATGACTTACGCCTTACCATGGCGTTACTCTACCACTGAGTTAAAAGGGCCCAGTTGGTTTAATTCCTGAATGAGTCACTAGGTAAATAAGATCTATCTATGTATATATATATTAAATATATATTACAGTATATTACAGTCGACTCATAGTAGTTAGTAGCTCATTTAGGAACGAGAATTTAAATTTTCTTAAAATTTACTTAACGAGATATTGGGGGCTTTTTTTTATTTAATATTGGATTTGATAAATATCAATGCAATGAATTATTTTACTTTAAATTGCCCCATCGGAATAGAATGAAATTCATTTGATTTATACATGTACTCACCAATTTGAGATAGATCCAAGATATTTTATCTTGACATGTGACCAAGAGATGCGGACTGTCCCCTGAACAAAAATTTTAGAAAAAAAAAAACAAAATTTTCGATAACTTATCAATCCATCTTTCTTCCCCGATTTGAAGATGGATTCCGTTTTCATTTCTTGGCTTAGTGTTAGATAGGGATACACCTATTTCTTAACAATGAGGCAATCAATGAAGGAAAGTGAAAAAAAAAAAATGAAACTTAACTCTAAAAACAGAAAAGTCTCTTTTCTGTTTTTTATGTCAGACCAATCACTTCTTGAAAAGATTCTGTACTAGACTATTATTCGATTTTATTTTATTTAAATAAAATAAAATATCGATTTTTTTATAGAATTGTGATTAGAATATGAATAGAAATGTCAAATCAAAAAATTAAATTATATAGAATCTTAAAAGATAGAAAAAGCCTTCGAAGCTAGTCATCCCATTTCATTATATTGACAATTTTCAAAAACTGATCATAGTATGATCATAGTATGATGGCGGTCGAGCAAGTATGCCCCCATCGTCTAGTGGTTCAGGACATCTCTCTTTCAAGGAGGCAGCGGGGATTCGACTTCCCCTGGGGGTAGGGTACTACGAAAGGAAGTTGATCATGGATTATCCATAAAGTTAGAATAGATTCTTCCTGGGTCGATGCCCGAGCGGTTAATGGGGACGGACTGTAAATTCGTTGGCAATATGTCTACGCTGGTTCAAATCCAGCTCGGCCCAAAAATTCGCTGTCTACCATGAAATGATATAAGCCTTTTTGTTTTCCATAAATGCCAGAGAAGGGAAAGAATAAAAAAAATCAAATTTGCTGATATATATATATATCTACTTTGATTTTTTCTTTATTTCTTGTGTCTAGTTACCTTTTTCTTTCCATAAATTCGGATCTTGCTAAGGATCCAGATTCATATCTGGATCCTTTAAATATAAACTTTAATGAACATAAACCTTAATGAATAGAGTAAAGAAAATAAGATTTTTTTTTATTGAAAAATCGATTATCAATCAATTTGCTAATAACGAAACGATTACCAGTAATCCGTGTTGCTATCACTAAAGTGATGTCCATGTAGATATCAATATATCACTTGTGATTCTCTTTGTTACAACACACGGATTTTAATCTAAAATTGAAATGATTAAAATGAAATCATAACAAGGAATATGGATGCTATCCACTTGATTTCCATGGGATTGTAGTTCAATTGGTCAGAGCACCGCCCTGTCAAGGCGGAAGCTGCGGGTTCGAGCCCCGTCAGTCCCGGCGGATTCAATAAAAAAAAAGACATCAACTCCCCTTTTTGTTTCTGGGCAAGGGGATAAAAATGGCGGAATTTCATTTCCAATAAATAGTCTTTTTTGTTTTGCTTTTTTTTTCTTTATTTCATTTCTATTGTTTATTTGAGGTTATTTAGAAACTATTTTTGTAAACAATGGAAGTGGAAAAGGCTTTTTTCTTATGATACTTCATCAGATGATTGTACAAGGAAAGTGATAGGTTATAGAAAAGAAAGCGTGGAAAAAGAATGATAAATAAAAATTTTTTGATTGGATCAGGAATAAAATTATGTATTCGGTGTGGATAAAAGATCTTCCTATGTTATACTATTCAATTCTCGACGATGAATCGATTTGATAGCTCAGATATTGTTATTCATGATATCAATTTCATTCGATATCATCGAAATCTAATTCATCCGATTGAATTTACAAGCGAAAGATTTCTCATCTCTATGGGATTAAATCCCGAGGTATTCAAAAGAAAAAAAAGAAAAGATGAAATTATGGAAGTAAATATTCTTGCATTTATTGCTACTGCACTCTTCATTCTCGTTCCTACTGCTTTTTTGCTTATAATTTACGTAAAAACGGTTAGTCAAAATGATTAATTTGAATCAAATTTGACTATCAATGACAAAAAGGATTTCAATTTCTCGTCTTAAATGAAAGGAATGGATTAGACTCAGTAGTATCCTAGTAGTATCCTAAGGGGACCGGTTCTATGGTAGAAAGAAATAGATTAATCTATTTCTTTCTACCATAGAACCTCATTTATGGTTATTGTAATGTGTAAAGTTTTAATGTATAAAGATACAAGTGAAATATCTTAATTTTTATATAAAAGAATCTACCTATATCTATATCTATCTTTTTCTTCATAAATGTCAATATTAATTAAATATAATATGTAATGTACATACTTTCTCAATTTCATTTGTTTGCTTGATCCATTTGATACAGATAATCCAAACCCGAGGAATTCGATGGTAACTTCTTCGGATTTCGAAAAGGGGTACCCCACCAATGGTTAACCTTTGAAACCCTGATATAAAAATTGAAAATGAGTCAATAAAACAAAAAAAATCCAATTTCTAAAATAAAACAAATAGAATACATTCTTCTACTATAATTTAATAGTTTAGAATTTAGAAATTTTTTTTAAGTTTTTTTTTTTAATTAAAAAAAATTTGCCGAACGATCTAGAAAACCAAAACAATTGATACAGATTGATAGAGTTTGATTCTTAACTCAATTAGTAGTACCTCTAGAGTCCACTTCTTCCCCATACTACGAGGGAAAGGGAAAATGTAAAAACTACCATTAAAGCAGCCCATGCGAGACTTACTATATCCATGTAAATTCTGTCCCCTATTTCTATGAATATGAAGAAACTATTCCATTACTGTTAACTAATAATATAGTGAAATCACTGGCGTAGAGTCAAAAAAAAAGGGGAGGGATTTGGTCTCAACACCATTGATGAACCACTCCAAAAAATCCACTTATCTTATAATGAGTTCTTATAGAATTTCTAGTAAAATCGCCAAAGATGTAAACATAAGCAAACTACGAGCGTAGGGACATCTTTAGAAGTATCCAAGGAATCTTACTCACATGTAGAAAGAATAAAACTTATTCGTTCTTTTATTGCCCTTCATTTTACTAAAATGAAAAAAAAAAAGGCAATTCTCCATCTAATCTAATATTGATTGAATGTCTGAGCATTCCGAGACTTTCATGAGTCTGTATACAAAGTATCTTACGTCCTTTCCAAAACTATTAATTAGATTCCCTCTCTGGCTCTCCAATCTAATTCAAGACTCAGTCAGTGGAACTCCATTAGTAGTGGAAAGTCAATATTTACCGATTTCCTTCCACTACTTTAAGTTTTCCTTGAATCTTATACGCAAAAATTTACAACACTTTATAGAACAGAACCTCCAGAGCCAGAGGTTTAGAATCACGAAAAGAAAGTATCAAGAGTCTTTTTCCTATGTTTGTTTTTGCGAGTTATATCATCAAAACAGAGTAGGGGATTTCGAGTCTTTTGTTGAGGCGACACCCGGATTTGAACTGGGGAAAAAGGATTTGCAGTCCCCCGCCTTACCGCTCGGCCATGCCGCCAAAACGATATAAACTAGATTAAAACTTTCTCGCTTTTTTTTGGAGTTGAAAAAAAAAGAAAATATAGATTTTCAGTCACAAAAGAAAGACAGAATCCAGTACAAATCAGAACCATTAACTATTGACTGTAATTTCATGACCATTTTTGAATTTTAATCTTAAATTTTCTTTTTTTTTTTAAGAAAATCATTAGAAATGGATTTCTAACTAATCTATATTGATTTCTTTTTTTTTTCAATTAAAAAGAAATCCTCCTCAATTTAAATTATAACAGCAATGATGAGTATATGTAAACCCCAGAGCATATGTTACGTTGTTATAGAGCTATAGCTCTATAATGGGGTATTTTATCTGTCTAGGATGCTTATAGGAAGGAATTCTCAAGAAATTTTTGTATTTCAATTTTTCATTGAATTAGATTGAAGAGAAAATTGAATTTTTGATAGAGCACAGCATGTGCTGTCTCGAATAGAACTGTACCGCAATAAAAAAAGAAAAAGAGACGTATATATCTTATCTGCGCATTTATTTTTTAATAAAAAAATAAATAAATAAAAAAAATACAAGCTTTCTTACCGACTTCAATTCAATGATATTCTAAATATTCTATTGAAAATAGGTAAAAATCACTCTCTTTTCTGCAAATCTTTTTTTGAACAATGAAATACAAATACACTAAAAAGTTTAGAAAAATCAGCTTTCTATTTATTATATCTTTATCCACTCGAAGAGATCAAATCATGAA